TCTATACTCTTTCCTATGTATGGCGCAACCCAATCCTTTTTTTTTTTTTTCAAATTTCGAGACTCTTATTTTTTTAATTTTTGATTTTTTAATCGAATTTTGGATTCTCAATAATAAAAAATTTACTCTTGACCTTGACAGTGATATATGTTGTATATGTAAATCCTAGATGAAAAAATGGGCAGAATTCGCCCACGAAAAGAAAAATAGGTAAAAAAAAAATAGGCTAAGTATAAATCCCATGTATGCTGAGGAAATAAAAAATGAGATAGAAAAACTGAATTGTAAACAAAGTTCAGGTTCGAATTCCATAGATAATATAGATAGTATTGTCTATAATATAATATAATGATAAACAAATGAAAGACTTTCAAAAGATTTCATCCAATTAAAATTTTCATAATGACTGGGTTGACTTTGAAAATTCATTCATTGAAATTGAATTGGTTGGTACCAAGAAAATCGATTATTAACTTAACATTTCTTATTAAATATTAATTTAATTAATAGTAATTAAATTAACTGATCAACTTGCTTTGTTATCAAACATTTTTTCTTGATTTCAATTTTTTTTTTTTTTTTTTTCAAAAAAAAAACGGATATATTTTTAATATGAGACTAACTCCTACCACTTCGGATACTGAGGTTTCTGGACTTGAAAAAAAAAATCTGGGACGTATCACGCAAATAATTGGTCCGGTACTCGATGTAGTTTTTCCACCAGGGAAGATGCCTAATATTTACAACGCTCTGATAGTTCAAGGTCGAGATACTGTTGGCCAAGAAATTAACGTAACTTGTGAAGTACAGCAATTATTAGGAAATAATAGAGTTAGAGCTGTAGCTATGAGTGCTACAGATGGTCTAAAGAGAGGAATGGGTGTGATTGACACGGGAACTCCCCTAAGTGTTCCAGTCGGCGGAGCAACCCTAGGTCGAATTTTCAACGTGCTTGGAGAGCCTATTGATAATTTAGGTCCTGTAGATACTCGCACAACATCTCCTATTCATAGATCCGCGCCTGCCTTTATACAATTAGATACAAAATTATCCATTTTTGAAACAGGAATTAAAGTAGTAGATCTTTTAGCTCCTTATCGCCGTGGCGGAAAAATAGGACTTTTCGGTGGAGCTGGGGTAGGTAAAACAGTACTGATTATGGAATTGATCAATAACATTGCCAAAGCTCATGGAGGTGTATCCGTATTTGGCGGAGTAGGTGAGCGTACTCGCGAGGGAAATGATCTTTATATGGAAATGAAAGAATCCGGAGTAATTAATGAAAAAAATATTGCGGAATCAAAAGTAGCTCTAGTCTACGGGCAAATGAATGAACCGCCCGGAGCTCGTATGAGAGTTGGTTTAACTGCCCTAACTATGGCAGAATATTTCCGAGATGTCAATGAACAGGACGTCCTTCTATTTATCGACAATATCTTCCGTTTTGTCCAAGCCGGATCCGAAGTATCTGCCCTATTGGGCCGAATGCCTTCCGCTGTGGGTTATCAACCGACCCTGGGTACTGAAATGGGTACTTTACAAGAACGAATTACTTCTACCAAAGAAGGGTCTATAACTTCTATTCAAGCAGTTTATGTACCTGCAGACGATTTGACCGATCCTGCTCCTGCCACGACATTTGCACATTTGGATGCTACTACTGTACTATCGAGAGGATTAGCTTCCAAAGGTATCTATCCAGCAGTCGATCCTTTAGATTCAACGTCAACCATGCTCCAACCTCGGATCGTTGGTGAAGAACATTATGAAACTGCGCAAAGGGTTAAACAAACGTTACAACGTTACAAAGAACTTCAGGACATTATAGCTATTCTTGGGTTGGACGAATTATCCGAAGAGGATCGTTTAACCGTAGCAAGAGCACGAAAAATTGAACGTTTCTTATCCCAACCTTTTTTCGTAGCAGAAGTATTTACAGGTTCCCCAGGGAAATATGTTGGTCTAGCAGAAACAATTAGAGGGTTTAAATTGATTCTTTCTGGAGAATTAGATAGTCTTCCTGAACAAGCCTTTTATTTGGTGGGTAATATCAATGAAGCTACTGCGAAGGCTTCGAACTTGTAAATGGAGAACAAATTCAAGAAATGACTTTAAATCTTTGTGTACTGACCCCCAATCGAACTGTTTGGGATTCAGAAGTGAAGCAAATTATTTTATCTACTAATAGTGGACAAATTGGGGTATTAAAAAATCATGCGCCTATTGCCACAGCTTTAGATATAGGTATTTTGAAAATACGCCTTAACGACAGCCGATGGTTAACGATGGCTCTGATGGGCGGTTTTGCTAGAATAGGCAATAATGAGATCACTATTTTAGTAAATGATGCGGAAAAAGCTAGTGACATTGATCCACAAGAAGCACAACAAACTCTAAAAATAGCAGAAGCTAACTTGAATAAGGCTGAAGGGAAAAGACAAACAATTGAGGCAAATCTAGCTCTCCGACGAGCTAGGACACGAGTAGAGGCTATCCTAGA